ATAGCAATTTTTTCCTATCGAACGTCTACAAACAAGAGGATTTAATCGGAAATATCGACAGATTCCTGTGTGTGGAGTCCAAATAAATATGAAAATGAAATAAAAAAAATCCACTGTTCTAATTTAATCCTTATCGAATTTGAATATCAGAATAGTGGATATAGTCATGATTCAACGGGTTAGGTCCACTTACTTTTTATTTTTTTTTGTTGATTTCGAATCTTTATAATTGATTGTAATAATGGAAAATAGGAATATTTGGGAATTCGAGGAAACGACTTATCATGATTCTAATCAATCATGATAGATTATTTGAATCTATTCTAATGATTAGAATAGAATCTAGAATAAAATAATAGAATTTATATATTCTATAGAATATATAAATTAGAGAATTAGAAATTCTAGAATAAAAATAATAAACAAATGTTCCACTATATAATTTAAAATTTTGAGTTTCTAACTATAATTACTATTATATTATTCATTATAATAATAACTTGTTATAATTAAAGATAACTTTTTTATAATTGAATGAAATTATACGGTTTTTACTTTTTTTATTACAAAAAAAACACTATGTCGTCTATTCTCCCTTCAATCAAATATGAATACTATGGCTGGAGTTTTATGAAAAAAGCCAAAGCCCCTTATCGGATTTGAACCGATGACTTACGCCTTACCATGGCGTTACTCTACCACTGAGTTAAAAAGGCCTATTTGATTCAATTTCTGAATAAGCCACTAGCCACGATGAGTATAGTGTATATAATTATTATAAATTATAATAAGATATGTACATAAATATATCTTATCCACATAGTGGCTCATTCAGGAAAGAAAAATTGGATTTATCTAGTGAGTATAGGTAAAATGGTTTATTGATATTGGATTTGATCAATGCAATGAATTGTTTCATCATAAGACCAATCCTAATTAAATTGATGAGCCCCATCCTAACGAAATTCATTTGATTGATACATGTACCCCCGAATTTAACATAGATACATTCACCGAATCATTGATAAAGCAATTCGACTTGGCGAGAAAAACGATTTTCAATAACTTGTTGATCCCTATCCCTCTCTTCCCCAGATTTCTAAATTTTTCGTTTTTGAATTTCTTGGCTTAGTGTGAGATCGAAATATACCTACCTAACCTAATCTTAACAATGAGTGAATCAATGAGTGAAAGTATGAGAAATGGAGTTTAATCCCGTTTATAGCATATGGCAGACCAATCATTTCCCGAAGGGTACTAGCCTTCGTATTATTTTATTATTTAAATAAAATATATTTAAATAAAATAAATAAAATTATTTATGTATATTATTTTTATATTATTATATTATTTTTATTTCATAAATAAAAATAAAATTCAATTTAAAATAAAATAATTTCTATATAGAATTATATGGAGAATGGTGATTAGAATGAACGATTCATAAATATAAATCACAAATCAAAAAATTCTATGGAATAATGAAAGACAGAAAAATCCTTCGAATTGCGTCATATTATTCCATTATATTTATATTGACAATTTCAAAAAACTATTCATACTATGATCATAGTATGATGGCAGTCGGGCAAGTATGCCCCCATCGTCTAGTGGTTCAGGACATCTCTCTTTCAAGGAGGCAGCGGGGATTCGACTTCCCCTGGGGGTAGGTTACTACGAAAGGAAGTTGATCATGGATTATCAATAAGCTTGGAATTGATTCTTCCCGGGTCGATGCCCGAGCGGTTAATGGGGACGGACTGTAAATTCGTTGGCAATATGTCTACGCTGGTTCAAATCCAGCTCGGCCCAATAATTCGCGGATCCACCAAAAAATGATATAACCCGTTTGTCCTTCTACAGAAATGCTTGATACGGAAGAATAAAATAAAAAAAAAACTATTTTTTTATTCATTGACAGATTGATTATCAATCAATTTGACAATAACGAAAAAATGACTATTAATCCATGCTCCTCTCACTAAAGTACATGTCCCCGCGCATATCAATCTATTACTCGCGTCTCTGTCTGTTAGAATATGACAATTCGAATCAAAAATCTACATAGAAAGGTTTGAAGGAAATTAAATCAACAACATATGTTGGACACTTTATTTCCCTGGGATTGTAGTTCAATTGGTCAGAGCACCGCCCTGTCAAGGCGGAAGCTGCGGGTTCGAGCCCCGTCAGTCCCGATGGATACAAATCTAATAAAAAAATACATCAATTCAGCTCTTCCTTTCCTGTGAAAGAGAGAACAAATAATATAACTTAATTTTATCCCAAACAAACGGGATCTCTCTTATTTTTTTTTCCACATTTTTCATCAAAAAAATGTGGTAATTTCTATTTGTACTGATTGATGAGAGAAAGACATATGTGACATATGTGAATTACCACAATTATTGGTAGCATCATATTCAGGATTCGAAAGAATACCGTACTGGGTCTATCTTTTTTGATTACGCCAGATTTTTGTAATGGAATAGAGTACTATACGTTTCCCGGGAGCACATACACAAAGGGAATTTGGACGATACAAAATAAATTTAACATAGTAAACTTTGATCTAATTTTTCGTCTTAAATCAAAATATATCCGTTCTGGCCCCGATTTTGTGTAACCTCAATTAGTAAATTCAATTACTAATTTTAATTTGAAACAATCTATCTCAGTCAAATATCACACTGAACTTTTGATATATACGTTCCACTACTAATTCAAGGAAAGAGGATATTAATACAAACAAAGATCCCATCTATCTCTCTTAGTGAGTGAATTAATAATTTTTGAAAGTTTAAGTTTAGTTTATTTTTTTATTTTTTTTTTAATAAAATTTGATCAGTACAAAAAAAGGAAGGAGTTTAGTTCGAACCTCCCTACTTTTCCTTTTTTGAATTTCGCTGCTATTGTTTGCTTGAGTTTGTTTATAACCAATGTGAGGGTAAAGGTAGTCTGATGAGACTTCATCAGATGATTGCATTGGACAAGAGGTCAGTAGATTATAGAAAAGAAAGAATTCAAAAAATTAGAAATAAAAAAAAGTAAAGAAATTCTTGATTGCATCAGGAATCCCATTTTGTTTGAATTCGGTATGGATAAAAGATCTTGCTATGTTATACTATTCAATTCTCGACGATGAATCGATTTTATAGCTCAGATATTGTTATTCATGATATTTTAATACGATTCGATATCATCGAGATGCAATGCATCCCATTGAATTTACAAGCGAAACATTTATCATCTCTATGGGATTAAATCCCGAGTTATTGCGAATAAAAAATGAAACGATGAGATTATGGAAGTAAATATTCTCGCATTTATTGCTACTGCACTGTTCATTCTAGTTCCTACCGCCTTTTTACTTATAATATACGTAAAAACAATAAGTCAAAGTGATTAATTTGAATTAACCTTGACTTTTTAGTTCTTATCAATGATTGAAGATAAGAAAAATGAAAAGGATTAAAATTTCGCGTCTTAAATGAAATTGGCGGACTATAATTATCAGTATTCTACGAGAGAAGTATTCTATGAGATCCGATAGTATGGTAGAAAGAAATATATGAATTCTTCTACCATACTATCTATTATTGTTATTGAAGTGTATAAAATTGTACTCTATAAAAATAGAGGTTGAATATAGATCAATTTGAATATAGATCAATTTGAATATAGATGAATCTACAATATATATCTTTATATTTATATATAGATATCATATCAATTACATATATGTAATGTTAATATAATATACATAGTGGCCCAATTCTATTTCTTTGATTCATAATTAATGTTGATTACAATGAATCTGAAATGAAATAATCGAAAGGCCACTAATCTTTTTTTAGTATTCGAAAGAAGTAATTGATTGAGCAGTTGACAGATGATCCAGGGGTTCGGTTCCGGGGGAACTTTTTATCTTCGGATTTCAAAAAGAATTAGCAAACCCCATCTTTAACGTTTGAACCATGATATGAAATGAGTTCCATAAAACAAGCATAAATCCTATTTTTAAAATAACTAAAATACTAATAAAATAAATAATAATAAATAAAACAAGTGGTAAGCACGTAATATGTGGGTGGCTAACCCGAGGTACTATCTTATTATGAGTTAGTATATTATTATGCGTAGTATCTCATTGGACAACCACTATGTCTATGTTCTTTCGTGTCGAAAGTATGTATCCACTTACAAACTTATAATAATAACAGAACTCTTTTTTTGTTTTTCACTGTTCAAAACAAAAAAAAAATCAAAGAAAAGCGGAACGATCTATAAAATAAAACAAAAACAATCGATACAGTTTGATTCTTCAATTAGTAGTACTTCTAGAGTCCACTTCTTCCCCATACTACGAGTGAAAGGGAAAATGTAAAGACTACCATTAAAGCAGCCCAAGCGAGACTTACCATATCCATGTGAATTATGTCCCCTATCTCTATGAATATAAAAGAATTATTCCATTATTGCTCACTAATAATTATTATTCACTAATAATAGTGGAATCACTAGCGCATAGTCAAAAAGAGATTCGGGCACAACACCATTGATGAAACAATCCAAAAAATAGAATTATAACAAGTTATTATATGATTTCTAGTATAATCGAAAAACATTAAGCACAAGTAAATAAAAGAGGCAGAGAAACTCTTGTAAGTATCAAAGGGGTCTTAGTAACATGTAGGAATAATAAGACCTAGTCTTTCTTTTGTTGCCCTGCATTTCATTACATTAAGTAAAAAGTATAAATATAAAAATAGAGAATCAAGATAGATCACTATCTATCACATACCCCTATATTCCTTTCTCATTTTATCTAATCTTTACTATCTCCCGATTGTTTCATAGAGACAATCGGGAAATGGCATGGCCTATTACATGCGTGACTAGAGCTTATCGAAAAGAAAGAATTTTTTTTTTACTTAATATCACTTTTTTTAAGATTAAAAAAAAAGCCAATTATCCAGTCAATATAATATTGATTAAATGCT